TATTACAAAATTTGGATTTAGCCAATGATCCAATCATTGGAATAATTGGAACAAAAGTATCAAACTTATTAATAGCATTATCGCTTAGAAATAACTTTGATAGCATTTGATTGCGTACCGTTGAAGTCCTTCGCCGCACACTTGAAAAATAAGCTAGAAAGTCAAGGGAATGATTGGATAATTGGTTTATATGGATCCTTCTTGGTTGAGACCACAGGTAAAAATAAGATTGCCAGAAATTTACAAAGTAATAGTTCCATTTATTCATCACAAGAGACGTACCTTTTGAAGCGAGAATTAATTTTCCTTGATACCTAACATAATGCATGAAAGAATCTGTGAATATCGATAGATTGGCTTGAAAAGCCCTGGACAAGACTTCTCCAAGATGCTCTATTTTTCCATAGAAATAGATTCGTTCAACAAGGGCTCTATAAGATGTGGATCGTAAATAAGAAGATTGGTTGCGGAGAAAGACAAAGATGGATTCGTATTCACATACATGAGAATTATATAGGAAGAAGAAGAATCTTTGATTTATTTCTGAAAAAGAAGGACCGACTTTCTTTGACGTAATAAGACTATTCCAATTATGAAACTCGTGGAGAAAGAATCTTACGAAATGCAAAGACGAAGCATCTTTTAGCCAGTATCGAAGAGCTTGAACCAAGATTTCTAGATGGATTGGGTAAGGTATTAGTATATCTAAGACATAATATAAATGTGAAATTTTGTCCTCTAAAAAAGAAAATATTGAATGAATTGATCGTAAATTAATTGATCGTAAATTATCGGATTTGACTCTACCTGTCCCCGTCTTTTCGAACTTTTCTAGCCAAGATAGTAATCGTAGAGAAAATGGAATTTCCATAATGACCGAAAATGCTTCTGATATCATTTGAGAATCAAAATGGTTGTTGCGTCCCCAAAATGGCTTTTGTTTACAATCATTCGTAGAATGAATCAAATAATTCTGGTCATACATTCGAGTAATTAACCGTTTCACAATTAGTAAGCTGAATTTCTTGTCATAACCTGCATTTTTCAATAAAATGGATCTATTTAAACCATGATCATGAGCAAGTGCATAAATATACTCCTGAAAGATAAGTGGATATAAGAAGTCATGTTGTTGAAATCTATTGAGCTCTAAAGCGCTTTGAAATTCCGCCATTTGAAAGTCGATTTGAACCAAAGGTTGAGGATTTTGAGGGTTATCAAATGATACAGAGTGCGATCCAGTCAAAACAAGGTATTTATCATAATAAGAAACAAATAGATACCTCGGATACAAGTAAACTTATCAACAGATTCTCTATACTCTCTTTTTCCATTTAATTGAAGAAGTTTCAATTCGTTCTAGGATAACAAGATGTTTAGAAATCCTTTATTTTTTCAACCCAATCGCTCTTTTGATTTTGGAAATTTTTTGTTTGATCAATATACTCTTTCTTAGACACACACCTCTCCATTGTAGAATGAAGAATGAGAATATTTAGGATTCATTAAAAAATAAAGAATCCGCTCATGGGAGAAGCCCTTCCCGTATCAGGCACTAATCTATTTTTAACGTCTAATTAGATCGGGGAATTCTTCAAATTAAGAATGGGAGCTCGTTGCTTTTTCTTTCCTTAGAATTTCATTCAATTAATTGAAGCCAGAGGGCTCTATCCATTTATTCATTCGACCCAATTGAAAATTGAAGACATTTTGCTACCTTCCAATAAGGTAAAGAAAGTTTGATAACGATCGTGAAAAGGAAAATAGTCTCCTAACTATTCATTGATACGACATGCTATTTTTTCCATTCAGTCCCTTTCAGGATCAGTCGCGGTCTTCCCAACTTTACCGATGGTATGGATGAATCCCTCGCGTCATCCAAATGTGTAAAAGATCCTAGCCGCACTTAAAAGCCGAGTACTCTACCGTTGAGTTAGCAACCCGAATAGAATAAAAGAGTATGTAGAGACAATCAGAATCAAAAGAAATAATTAGACGAGGTAATCAAACCATAAAAAATTTTCGAATCGATTAGGAACATAAAACGGAATAAGTCAGATGAAAATAGAAGAAATTTGACGAGAAAAGAAAAAACGAGAAATAACTCCCAAAATTCATAGATCATCCCTTATGTTATTGTTATTCACTTTGTCAATCAAAAATGGGTGAATCAAAGCGCATCCAACGAACCCATTATTTGAATAAAATAAGGTAAAAAGCCAAACCCATAGGATGGAAATAAATAGATTCGCTTATCACGATGAATTATATTTGTTCCATGCCTTGTTGTCAATAGAAAGGTTAAGAAAAGAATGCAATTTCAATTGAAATAATATTCAATAAAGAATAACTTGTGTTAGATTGGCACTATATAGATAGAAAAAAGTTTCTATAGGGGAATACATTAGAAGTATAAAAAATCTGCGGATTTATTCAATTAATGTAGAAACAGAATAGAGAAAACTACAATTTTATATAGAAATTACTACCCCTCCCCCCCCCCTTTTTTTATTGACTTAATTGAAAAAAAAAAAAAAAAAATTAAAAAGGGGGTAGATTGGAGGAAATTCTCTTAAAAACCTCCATCGCCTCTAAATGTTTCTGAACAGTTTCCGACTTCTTTAAAATGTCCCGAACAGTTTCGGTAGGCTGAGCACCCCTTTCAAGGAAATATACAATAGCAGGAGCATTTAAATACGTTTGATTATTTATCGGATCATAAAAACCCACTTTACGAAGAGCTCTTCCTTCTCTTCTGGATCGAACATCAATTGCAACGATTCGATAAGTCGCATGTTGCTTTCTACCACATCGTTTTAAACGAAGTTTTACCATAGCATTCCTCGAATTTGAAACCCCTGTGAAATTGATTCAATTATGGAATCATGAATAATTATTGGTTCAGTCGGTAGACAAACAGACTAAGCTATACTTTTTCTTCTAAACATAGATACTAAATATTTTTAGGAAGAAATCTTCTCAAGACCCTGTATTTTCTTCGAGAAATATAATATTCTTTCTAGAAATATATATTTTAATAAAAAGAAAAAACGAAAAAAAAAAAATTCAGAGAAATATCTAAGAGAAATAGACAAAACTGCAAATATAGAAGGAACATAACTAACATAACTAAATAAGCCGAAAAAATAAATTACGTGTGAATCCACATCTTTAAGTAACTCAATAGGCTAGACTGAACAACTCTTACTGATATGAATATTCTATGGTCAATATGAAAATTGAAACATCTTAGGTATGCAATTTTTTTTTTTTTTTTTTTTTCACAAAGAAAACTGGTTGTCACTGAAATAGAAGAAATAGAACGATAACACTACCTACAGCACTTCGCCATTTGCTATGTATTTTCTTTTTTTTTGAAGGAATCTTTCTTCAGTCGTCCCATAAAGGAAAGTGAATACAATGTATGACTCACTCTTCGTCTCAATCTAGACATAGATTGAGAATTTTTCATTAGATCCAAAGACCAAATACCTAAAAACTTCAAACAAAGAATATTGGTTAGAGGTCTAACTTGCTTCTTTTTTAATGAGATTCGGGACACAGATATTTAAATTCATACTTTCTGCTACTGATTAAGGCCTATCTACTCCCCACAATTTCATCTGGATTGCTGAATTATAAATCACTTTATTTACAAAGTTCCGTAATGGAAATTCTATTATCTAGGCAAACTAGGGACAAAGACAAATAAGGTGAAATTAAGTCCTTGCTCCTATTTTCAATTTTAGCCCAACCCCCTCTTAAAAAAAGGACTTAATTCTATCAAAAATGGAATTTCATTAACCAACTCTTATTTAGAATTCAGAGATCCGCTAAAATGAATAGAAAATGAATAGTTGGACTACCTCTATAGGTAATAAGAGAGAGGGAAGATAGGTTCTTTCGCATTTTGATTCAAAACGTATTATTGCAAATTCAAATAGATATGTGGCCTAAGATTTTTCGAAGTAACTAACTTGCTTCAATATGAAGGGAATGAGCATATGATGAAAACTCTGCCCTATTTTGTTTATTCAAAGGCTTGTGTTGTGATCTATCTTCTCTCATCTTGCCTGAATCACAAATCTCTTCCATTAGATCTGCATATCATTTGCACTTGGTTTATTTGCATTTGTGAATAATTGAGATATTATTCCGAAAAGAATCAGTCAAAATCAGACAAGAAAGAAGAATCATATTCTATCCAATATAAAACCGTTAAGTAGACTGTTGTTTACTTAAAACAACTAAACATTCGGATAGAATGGATAGGATATCCTCTGGGACGAAAGGGATCGAACCTTCAACTTACAGAACCAAAGCCAGCCGCCTTACCAATCGGCTATGCCCCATTTTTTTTCTTCAATATTTCAATAGAATGGACGGATATCCTTGGGACGGAAGGGATCGAACCTTCGACTTCCGGGACCAAAACCCGTCGCCTTACCACTTGGCTACGCCCCATTTTTTCTTCAATATTTCAATAGAATGGACGGATATCCTTGGGACGGAAGGGATCGAACCTTCCGGGCTGAACGAAAAACCCGTTGCCTTGGCCACTGGCAACGTCCCATTCCGTAATGCATAGGAGTATACTTCGGGGACACGAAAGAAATAAATTACCTTTCCTGCTGGGTTTAAAACCCGTTGCCTGACCCTAGACAACATCCTATTTCGTGTTCTATGACACAGTAGAAATATAGACGAATATCCCCCCTTTTGTCAAGTCGTGCGGTATATCTATAGAAAATTTTGATATTCAATTTGAATATATAAATATAGATTCTAAGTTCGTGCTAGGAATTTGACACATGGAGATATAGAATTCGACTGAATTTATTGATCATTACATATAATTCAATTAAAATATTAGATAAAAATATGATTTCTTCTATTCTCCTTTTAGAATTAGAGGAGTTTTGATTGGGCAGGTGCAACGAAAAAGAAGGATTTTTTTTGTCTACCGTACTTTCTTCATTTTTCCTTATATCACGAACTCAATCAAATTGCCATTATCTACAAGAAAAAAATGTCTGTTATGCTTAATATCTTTAGTTTGATCTGTATCTGTCTTAATTCTACCCTTTATATGAGTAGTCTTTTCTTTGCCAAATTACCCGAGGCCTATGCTTTTTTGAATCCAATTGTAGATGTTATGCCAGTTATACCTGTGTTCTTTTTTCTTTTAGCCTTTGTTTGGCAAGCCGCGGTAAGTTTTCGATAAGATACTTAATACTATCCTATAAAATTCATGATTTCTTCGAGAAAAATTATACCCATTGATAAGATCAACTAAGTGTTTACAGTATCAACCTTCGATTCAAACCTTGAAATTCGTGGATCACGACGAGAAATCAAATCCGGCTGGCCACATTTACCCATTCTGACCCTTTTCGAGGGAAAGGCCTTAATTATATTGAATTTGAATTATTTTATTTTAGTCTAGGGTTAGGGTCCCCCACCAATATCTAATTATCTAATTGTGTGTAGGGAAGTCATTTTGGGGAATGAAAGACTCTTATTTGAAATGAATTTCACTTTATTCCAATTAGTTTCTATTTGTAGAAAGCACTTCATTTATTGGTGTCAAAATAGAATCTGGGGTATAAAAATGGATGATCTATTCTCTTTTCTCATTTTTTCCAAAAAGGGTCTTGGAGATTGTGTAATGCTTACTCTCAAACTTTTCGTTTATACAGTAGTAATCTTCTTTGTTTCTCTCTTCATCTTTGGATTCCTCTCTAATGACCCAAGCCGTAATCCTGGACGTGAAGAATAATCAAATAAAAGGTTTTTTTCCTTTTTCTAGCTTTCTTTTTTCATTTTCTTAGGATTTTTTTATCTATTCCACACGTTTAACTAGGAAAAAGGATTTTAGAAATTGAAAAAAAAGAAAATATCAAGTCATGGACGAAAACGGAAAGAGAGGGATTCGAACCCTCGGTACGAATAACTCGTACAACGGATTAGCAATCCGACGCTTTCATCCACTCAGCCATCTCTCCCAATTGAAAAATATAATTATAATTATTAATAGGTTACATTCCACATGAAGTAAGGATTTCAAAAAGTCATTCTTTCTTTCTCCTTCTTTATCTTTATTATCTTTCTCGTTATAATATAGATATATTATCTTTCTCGTTATTATATAGATATGTAAAACTTTTAGTAGCAATTCCTTGTAACTTTTAGATAAAGTAAAGACTCAAAAGAGATAATACAAAGAAAAAAACAAAATATCAAGATAAGGAAAGAGGACTTCCTTGCTTGGATTTTCTTCGAAGGGCCCTTTTTATTTCTACGGCCTGGCCCGGTCACTACCCAGCCGGGCCTTTTTGTATTTCATTGAATTATAGTAGGATATTACTATATGGAGTATATAAAGTAATATATATTAAAGCAAGAACAAAACTAAGAAGGACTATTTCCATACTTACTAGAGAACTTTCGATAACTTTTTATCGAATATAAAAGGACCGCTTCTATTATTTTTTCTTCCTTTTTTTAGTTACTTGACTGCCTTTCTGGAATAAATCCAATAAAACATTATTTTTCTCTTATGATTTTGTTGATTTTGGTGCGCCGTATCTAGCACCCTGCTTCCAGCAAAAGAAAAGATAGAACTTGGTATTTAGTTGCCCTCTTCTCAGAATCTGAGAAAAGTGAAAACCCCGACGCAAAACGTTATCACTCCAATTTTCATGATTTTTTTGATTAAACCCAATTCCCCTGTTCGACAAAAGTCCCAGTTGTCTATAATAATAGCATTGTAGCGGGTATAGTTTAGTGGTAAAAGTGTGATTCGTTCGATTAATCTCCTTAATAGTTAAGGGGTATTTCGGTTTCATTCCTATTCCGACCAAAAACTTTATTTCTTAAGGGGATTTAATCCTTTACCTCTCAATACCACTTCGGGGAAAAATATAAATTCTCGCGATTTCTATCCAAAGGCCCCTTTAAAATGGAAAAATTGGATTCTGAAATTTCGAAACATAATTTTCAAATTGGATCAATACTTCCAATTGAATGAGTATGGGTAAAGGGTCCATGGATGACGATATAAAAGTCGATTTCTAATCGTAACTAAATCTTCAACTTTTTTTTGATTCGTAGCGAAAAATTGAAGCAAAATAGCTATTATATGATGTCTTTAGTTTACTACAGACATCGCCATATTATTTTAGCTCGGTAGAAAGAAAATATTTTTCCTGCTCGGATCCTTTCAAACAAATAGAAATAGAGAACGAAGTAACTAGAAAGATTGTTATAATCGCCGTCTTCTAGAGGGATCATCTAAAAAGCGAGTCGTTTGAAATGTATTCAGACAAAAAGCTGACATAGATGTTATGGGTCTATTTTTTGAAGGTGATCCACATCTTATCTTAGATCTAGGAATTTTTTCATCTTCCATAAAGGAGCCGAATGAAACCAAAGTTTCATGTTCGGTTTTGAAGTAGAGACGTTAAAGTGAAAAATGGTGACTTGACGTCGACTATAACC